AATTGTCCATTGCGATATATAAAAAATGATCGGTTTGAAAATGCTGTACGAAATGAAATGTCACAATATTTTTTTTATACATGTCCAAGTAATGGGAAACAAAAAATATCTTTTACATATCCACCTAGTTTATCGACTTTTTCGGAAATGATAGAACGAAAAATGTCTTTGTACACGACAAAAAAATTATCCCATGGAGACCTGTATAATTATTGGGTTTATACCAATGAACAAAAAAAATAATAAAAATATTGATACATAAAAAAAATATAAGAATAAATAAGACGAGATTCGCCCCCCCCCCATATATCTGATCCCTTCACCTATAAGGGAACTTGTAAGGCCAACTCCATTTGTAATTCCATCAATTATATGTCTATCAAAAAACTGAGTTAGCTCGGTTATTCCTCTTATACCCATGGCTAAAACTCTAGTATAAAAAATATCTATGTAACCACGATTATATGACCAATTGTATATAATACTTTTTATTTTGTCCAAGATAATTCTCTTAGGGTTCCCTTTTACAAATGAATTGATTAAGTCCAAATTCTGGAAAAATGAATAAACAGACCCATATAAAATATATGCTATGAATAATCCGAAAAAGGCTATACTTACTGAAAAAATGGAATTTGTAAAAAATTCATACCAATTCACAGAAGAATTCGAATTTGGATGGAAAAGATTTTGGGATGGGGTTAACCATTTCGATAATATATCAGAATCCATTACTCCTTGATCAAAAGAAATTCCTATTGATCCAACGAACAAAGTAAATAGTACCAATACAAGCAGAGGAAATAGCATAGTATTGTCTGATTCGTGAGGATACATGGAAGTATATTTATTTCCAAAGTAAGTACTAAAGTATCGTATCTTATCATTATCAATAATTTTATATGTATCTTTTGAAAAAAAGTGGACCTTACTATTCATTGTTGATAAAAGTAAATTTTTATTGACTGTTTTTGGTGCTTCTTTTCCCCATAGAGATATTGAATAGAACGAGTTACTTTTAGTGCTACTGTGATTTTGAAAATAAATGCGCAAATACCCATCAAAGGTAAGTAAATATACCCGAAACATATAAAATGCGGTTAATCCTATTGTGAAATAAGGTATTATTGCTAAAATTGGTGAATATAACCAACTATCATTAAGAATTTCATCTTTGGACCAAAAACAAGCAAGAGGTGGAATACCACAAAGAGAAAGTGTACCTAATAAAAAAGTAGTTCTTGTAATTGGAACATATCTTGTTAAACCACCCATAAGAACCATATTCTGACTTTTTTCTGGTGAATATCCAACAATAGGTTCCATTGAATGAATAATAGATCCAGATCCCAAAAACAATAAAGCTTTAGAATAGGCATGAGTGATCAAATGGAATAAAGCCGCTCGATAAGAACCTATACCTAGAGCTAACATAATATAACCTAATTGAGACATTGTAGAATAAGCTAAACTTCTTTTAATGTCTCTTTGAGCAAGAGAAAAAGTAGCTCCTAATAGTACTGTTATTACACCTATTAAAGAAATGAAATTCATTATATAAGGTATGTCTATGAAAAGAGGAATAAGCCGAGCTACAAGAAAAATTCCTGCTGCTACCATAGTAGCGGCGTGTATAAGGGCCGAGATAGGAGTAGGTCCTTCCATGGCATCGGGTAACCATACGTGGAGGGGGAATTGTGCAGATTTAGCAACTGCACCGACAAATAATAAAGAGGCACACAAAGTAGCAAATAAGGAGTTGACCCCATTATTATGGATCAAGTTATTAGCTATTTCGAACAAATCCCGAAATTCCAAACTACCTGTTATCCAATAAAGACCTAAGATTCCTAATAATAAACCCAAATCTCCTACACGATTAGTTACAAAAGCTTTTTGACAAGCACTTGCGGCAATCGGTCGTGTGAACCAAAACCCTATTAATAAATAGGAACACATTCCCACTAGTTCCCAAAAAATATGAATTTGTATCAAATTAGAACTAGTAACTAATCCCAACATGGAAGTATTGGAAAAACTCATATAAGCAAAAAATCTCAAATATCCTTGGTCGTGAGACATATAATTGTCACTATAAATAAGAATCATGACTCCAACAGTAGTAATTAGTATTGACATAATAGAAGTAAGTGGATCGATCAAATATCCAAACTCTAAGGAAAAATCAATATCTATGGTCCAAGACCATAGATATTGATAAATAAAACTTCCATTTATTTGTTGAATAGACAGATTGGCCGAAAATCCCATAGCTACACTTAAGAGAAAAATACTAGGAAAAGCCCATATACGACGAATATTTTTTGTTGCTGTCGGAATAAGTATAAGTCCAAATCCTATTGACATAGTAACTGTAAGCGGAAGAAAAGGTATTATCCATGCATATTGATATGTATGTTCCATAAGAAAACAAACAAATTGAGATTTTTTTTATAATTAATAATTGTTTCCGATTCACCAATTCTTATCTCTTTCGAAAAGAACAATAAACAATAATAATGAAAAAAATATAATATTAATATATATATATTATTTGTTATTTTATGTTAAATGTTAAATTATGTTAAATGTTGAAAGTTCAAAAAAAACTATTATTCACAGAAATAAAGTATAGATAATGATTAAAAAAAAGGATCTATTCCGAACAATACATGTCTTTCACATACAACGATAAATAAAAACGAGTAACCCTTTTTTGAATGGCAGTTCCAAAAAAACGTATTTCTATGTCAAAAAAACATATTCGTAGGAATATTTGGAAGAAAAAAGGATATTTAACTGCAGTAAAAGCTTTTTCTTTAGCGAAATCGGTTTCTACCGGACATTCAAAAAGTTTTTTTGTGCGACAAACAAATAATAAAGTCTTGGGATAATCGGAATTGACATAGCCCGAAGAACTGAAAATTTTTTAAGATGAACGATTCACATTAATTAATGTATTGAACTACTCAATATTAGTTATAACTAGCTGCGGTATGTAGAATAAGAGTTTTCTGTATATTGGGTTCTTATTAAGAATAGTATTTTTTCCCTATCCATTAACTATTCACAATAGAAAATCTTAATCCTATTTTTCTATTGTGAATAGTACAATTGCCATAGAAATTTAAACTCTTTTTTTTTATATGCCTAGCCTAAAACTTAATTGGTTTGGTAAATGTTACCTTATTTATATTATATACATATACACAATGAGGAGTATTAATACTTAATGATACTAAAGTATCGGAATCGTTAGAAAAATTCCAAATGGATTTAGTGATGAAATTGTAATACATATGAGATCTTGGTTATTTTATTTTTTTTATTGAAAAAAAAAATCAATGTTTTTCATTTTGAATCCGATTTCATCGGATTCAAAATGAAAAATTCAAATATGAATTTAAACGAGTCTTTTTTCATCGATTCTAATGTTTCCTAGACTATATTGAATCCTTGATTCTTGACGATTCAACATGAATTGAATATTATTATTTCAAGTAAGCCGCCATGGTGAAATCGGTAGACACGCTGCTCTTAGGAAGCAGTGCTAGAGCATCTCGGTTCGAGTCCGAGTGGCGGCATCCTCTAAAAGAGACACAATGTATCCTATAATGTATTCAATTTCCGATTTCAATTCTGTAATGGGACACTTTTTTTATGATATTTGTGACTTTAGAACATATATTAACTCATATCTCTTTTTCGATCATTTCAATTGTGATTACGATTCATTTCATGAACTTATTAGTCTACGAAATCGTAGGATTACGTGATTCATCGGAAAAAGGGATGATAGCCACCTTTTTCTCTATAACAGGATTATTAATTTCTCGTTGGATTTCTTCGGGACATTTTCCGTTAAGTAATTTATACGAGTCATTAATCTTCCTTTCATGTAGTTTATTTATTATTCATATAATTTCCAAGAAATTGAACCATAAAAATGATTTAAGCATAATAACTACCCCAAGTACTATTTTTACTCAAGGCTTCGCTACGTCGGGTCTTTCAACTGAAATGCATCAATCCGCAATATTAGTACCTGCTCTACAATCTCAGTGGTTAATGATGCACGTCAGTATGATGTTATTGAGCTATGCAGCTCTTTTATGCGGATCGTTATTATCAATTGCTCTTCTAATCATTACATTTCGAAACAACATAAATTTTTTTTGTAAAAGCAATAATTTCTTAATTAGATCATTTTTCTTTGGTGAGATTAAATACTTGAATGAAAAAAGAAGAAGCCTTTTTAAAAACCCTTCTTTTCTTTCATTTCGAAATTATTACAAATATCAATTGACTCAGCGTTTGGATTATTGGAGTTATCGTATGATTAGTTTAGGGTTTACCTTTTTAACCATAGGCATTCTTTGTGGAGCAGTATGGGCCAATGAAGCATGGGGATCTTATTGGAGTTGGGACCCGAAGGAAACTTGGGCATTTATTACTTGGACCATATTCGCGATTTATTTACATACTAGAACAAATCAAAGTTTACAAGGTACGAATTCGGCACTTATAGCTTCTATAGGATTTTTTATAATTTGGATATGCTATTTTGGGGTCAATCTATTAGGAATAGGTTTACATAGTTATGGTTCATTCACATTAACATCTAATTGAATAAGCTACATGAAAAATACATAAGAATATCGTCCCATATATAACGAAAGTTTGCTTGTTCGAGTTTTTGTTTTGACAACCTGTCAAAACAAAAACTCGAACAAGCATCTCATTACAATTCTAATTCACTTTATTTTTTTGCATTGTACAGCGAACGATTTTAAAAAAATCTGAAAATTAAAGAATTATAAGACTTTTTGTCTCATTAATGAAACACTATCTATAAAAGTAATTAGATAGGATAGCTTGTACCCTGTCAACTGATAACGAGAGAACGAAATCAGGATAAATACCAATCCCTATTATGGGTAGAAAGATACAAATTGAAACAAATAGTTCTCGTGGTCCAGAATCCAAAAAATTAGAGTGTGGAACATTGAATAGCTTGTATCCATAGAACATCTGACGTGACATAGATAATAAATAAATAGGAGTTAATATCACTCCAATTGCCATTACAAAAGTAATTAGTATTTTTGGCATTAAAAGATATTTTGGACTAGTAATTATTCCAAAAAATACTACTGATTCCGCAACAAAACCACTCATTCCTGGCAATGCAAGAGAAGCCATCGAGAAACTACTGAACATGGTAAATATTTTTGGCATTGGGATGGATATCCCTCCCATTTCGTCGAGATAAACAAGACGTATTCTATCACAACTCGTTCCCGCCAAGAAAAAAAGTGCAGCACCAATAAATCCATGAGAGAGTATTTGTAAAATGGCTCCATTGAGTCCCATGTCGGTTATAGAACCAATTCCTATAATTGTAAAACCCATGTGAGATACAGAGGAATAGGCTATTCTCTTTTTAAAATTGCGTTGACCGAGAGAAATTAAAGCTGCATAGATTATTTGCATCGTTCCAACTATTACCAACCAGGGAGAAAATATAGAATGAGCGTGGGGTAATAATTCCATATTGATCCGAATCAATCCATATGCTCCCATTTTTAATAAGATTCCAGCTAGAAGCATACATGTACTGTAATGTGCTTCTCCATGGGTATTTGGTAACCATGTATGCAGGGGTATAATCGGCGATTTGACAGCATAAGCAATAAAGAAACCAAAATATAATATTATTTCCAATGCCACAGGATATGATTGATTAGCTAATCTTTCAAAATCTAATGTTGGTTCATTGGAACCATATAAACCCATACCTAGAACTCCTATTAAGAGAAAAATAGAACCCCCTGCTGTGTACAAAATAAACTTTGTAGCCGAGTAGAGACGTTTTTTTCCTCCCCACATGGATAAAAGTAAGTAAACAGGAATTAATTCTAACTCCCACATGATGAAAAAAAGTAAAAGGTCTCGAGAAGAAAATGATCCTATTTGACCGCTGTACATTGCTAACATCAGGAAATAGAACAATCGCGAATTTCGCGTAACTGGCCAAGCTGCTAAAGTAGCTAAAGTAGTGATAAATCCTGTCAGTAAAATGGGTCCTATGGAAAGTCCATCGATTCCCAGTCTCCAGTGAAAATCAAAAATATCTATCCATTTATAATCTTCTTCCAATTGGATTAATGGATCGTCCAATTGGAAATGATAACAGAATGCATAGGTTGTTAGAAGGAGTTCTAATAAGCATATACAAATAGTATACCATCTAAACATCTTATTTCCTCTATGAGGAAATAAGAAAATTGAAGAACCCGCGAATATCGGCAAAACTACAAGTATTGTTAACCAAGGAAAATAACTCGTGATAAAGACAAGATATGTTTTGACCAGAAAAACCCGTGCTCGAAATAATAAATTTTATCGAGTACGGGTTTTTGTCGGTAAAGAGGAATCAAATGATTCAAGTGGAGTTTTTTGTAACGTATCAATAAGATAGACCCATGCTGCGAGTTGTTTCATGGCATAAATAAACACGGACACTCAAAAAATCTGTTGGGCAGGCGGATTCACATCTCTTACAACCTACACAGTCCTCGGTTCTTGGTGCGGAAGCAATTTGCTTAGCTTTACATCCGTCCCAAGGTATCATTTCCAATACATCTGTGGGGCAGGCTCGTACACATTGAGTACACCCTATACATGTATCATAAATTTTTACTGAATGTGACATTGGATCTATAAATTCCAGTTTTGAGCATAAAAAATTTTCGATCTGGTAAAATTAGTAGTAAATGAATCATACATTTATATTGTAGACACCAGACGAAGCAGTGGTTTATCAAAATTTTAAGAATCAATATATTTCTAAACCTGTTCATGAGAAAAGTCCAAGAGACTTTGATTTCTCTTTCAACAACCATGATCATGCGAGTTGCACATGTGAATTCAAATTGACCAACAAATTGGTCAATATTTCAATATTAATTCAAAGTATTTATTCAATATGAAAATATTTATTATTTTATTCAATAGTAAATTAATTCAATACTATATATATATATTTTTTTTATATATTTATAATTTATAATAATATATTTATAAATAATAATATATTTATAATTTATAATAATATAATAATAAAAATAAAAAAAAAAATAATAATAAATAAAAATAATAATAAAATTCTAATAAAAAAATAATAAAAAAGTATATCATATTATTATATAATAATATGATAATTATAATAAAATAATTAATAATAACATATTAATTCTAATAAAAACGTATTAATTCTAATAAAATTAGATTAGAATAAATTAATATAATATCTAATAGATTAATATTCTATGTAATATTATGTATCTTATGATCATAACTAATTATTCAACAAATTCGATTGATTGATACGAGTTGATTTTCTGTTACGATGGATCGATGAAACAATAGCTAGCCCAATAGCTGCTTCAGCAGCCGCAACAGCTATAACAAAGATTGAGAAAATGTCGCCTTTTAATTGGCGACTATCAAATATATCAGAAAATGTTACGAGATTGATATTAACCGAATTGAGTATAAGCTCAAGACACATAAGTGCTCTAACCATCTTTCGACTTGTGATCAATCCATAGATACCGATAGAGAATAAATAGACACTCAAAAAAAGTACATGCTCGAACATCATTGACTAACTCCTTATCAATCTCGATTCATTTTAATATGAACAACAATTCAACCGATTCGATTGATTAGAATAGAACGATTACAGAATAAAAGAAGGTATTGGCAATAGATAGGTTTAATTAAAATAAAAACCTTATAAAAACCTTAAACCTTTCCATTTATTTTATTTATTTAGAATTTATAAATCTTAGAATTTAAATCTTAGAATTAAATTCTAAGTATTTGTTATTGACGAGCCATAGTAATTGCACCTATCAAGGAAACTAAAAGAATTATGGAAATGAGTTCAAACGGAAGATAAAAATCTGTTGATAAATGAATACCAATTTGTTGAATGTTACTTATTAGGTCCTGTTCCATAATCTGGCTTGATCTTGTAGTCCAAAAAATTCCGTACCATGACGTATCTGGGATAATAGTAATTAGTGAAAAAAGAATACTTGTACAAACCAGTGAAGTGACCCCATCTCCAACGGTCCAAAAATAGGAATCATTGGAATATTCTGAACCATTCATGAACATTACAGCAAATATGATTAAGACATTTATAGCTCCAACATAAATAAGGAGCTGTGCGGCAGCTACAAAATAGGAATTCGATAGAATATAGAATAAGGATATACAAACAAGAACCAATCCCAACGAAAAGGCAGAAAAAATGGGATTGGTAAGTAATACTACTCCCAGACCTCCTAATACAAGAACTGATCCAAAAAATACTACAAGAATATCATGTATTGGTCCAGGTAAATCCATTATTAAAATAATAAATTAATAAATAAGTCGAAATATTTCATGACCTTACTGAATGGTCCAGGAAAGGAAAAGGGGTTGCCCCATTTTTTTCTTGTATATGATACATTCCTAATTGAATTCAAACTTTTTTTTTATATGGATTAATGTAGATATAGATAAAATTATCGAGAAAAGAGTAATGGGGATTGTATATTTCGAAATCATCACGAAAAATATATTCTCAGTTTAAATCAAAGAATAATTCTCAACAATCAATAATTATTAGTTATTATTTGTAGTTACTGACCAAACAAAATAAAAAAAGCTTGGGTCTTTTATATCAAAACAAAATTTTAGTAATTGGTAATCGTTCTTGAATCAAAGGGTTTATCTTTGTCTATTTTGATTTGAGTCGAATTCATAACTGTTTGAATTGTATAATCTCCAATTATTGACATTGGTAACCGACCCAAAGCAATTTGATTATAATTCAATTCGTGACGATCAGAAGTGGAAAGTTCATATTCTTCAGTCATTGATAAACAGTTTGTTGGACAATACTCGACACAATTACCACAAAATATACAGACCCCAAAATCAATACTATAATTAAGCAATTGTTTTTTTTTAATATCTCTTTCAAATCTCCAATCAACAACGGGTAGATCTATCGGGCATACACGAACACATACTTCACAAGCAATACATTTATCAAATTCAAAGTGGATTCGACCACGGAAACGCTCTGATGTGATCGATTTTTCATAAGGATATTGAATAGTTATAGGTAAACGATTTGTGTGGGATAAGGTAATTACGAAACTTTGACCAATATACCTTGCAGCTCGTATTGTTTGTTGACTATAATTCATGAACCCAGTCACCATAGAGAACATATTGTAAATATCCAGGAATAAATTGATGTTTCTTTCTCTTGTTTGAAAGAGGTTATGAATCTGGAATATCGTTATCGTATTTTCTTATTTATAGTGAAACAAGTTGGGAAGAAGTTGTCAATAATAGATTACCTAAAGAAATAGGTAAAAGAAATTTCCATCCAAGATTTAATAGCTGGTCCATTCTTATCCTAGGCAAAGTCCACCTTGTTGTGATAGGAATGAACAGAAACAAATAAGCTTTAGCTAATGTAATAAAGATACCAATTGTAATTCCAAAAACTCCGGCCATTTTATTTATTCCGAAAAGTTCAGGAATAGATATGTACGGAATAGAAAAATTCCACCCACCTAAGTAAAGAACTGTTACAAATAATGAAGAAAGTAATAGATTTAGGTAAGAAGCAATATAAAATAAACCGAATTTGATACCTGAATATTCGGTTTGATAACCTGCTACTAATTCCTCCTCTGCTTCCGGTAAATCAAATGGCAATCTCTCACATTCGGCTAGAGAAGAAATTAGAAAAACAATAAACCCTATAGGTTGACGCCACAGATTCCACCCCCAAAAACCATATTTTGACTGTGCTTCAACTATATCAACTGTACTTGAACTATTAGATAATCATAGTCGATAATAACATCACTGTTCCCATCGCTATTACAAAACCGTACATGAAACTTCAGCTTCATACGGCTCCTCTATGGCCACAAATAAATGTAAGGACTGGTTCGGTATTTTCACCCTCTTTGGAGGATAGATCGAATAAAGATACATCGGAGAGTCCCAAATTAGACCAATGGAATTCTGTCCGCTAGAATAAGAAAAAAAGTGCTTCCGAATTGATCTCATCCTTATAATGATAATTTTTCTTTGTTCGGTAATAACTTAATCTTTTAATAAAATATTCGTTATCAATATATATATAGGCAATAGTTCATGAATAATGATAAGAATTCCGTATGTATGAATACGGATATAGGAAAGAAAGAATAAATAAAGATCTTTTTTTATTTTATAAAAAATTTTATTCATTCATTCGATTATTGCATTCCATTTCTTTTGTTCCTGTTCTTCTGTCTCAGAAGAAGGTATTTAGAAAAAAATAAAGGATTAATTCGTTCTTGATAGTCATTTCTTTAATCAGTGAATAGGAGCATACTCGAGATCGGAATCGTAGGGAGATACTTCTTGATCATTTCTACCAACTTAAAGCCCTTATTATGATTCGTTTTATGCAGAAATATCTCTTTTTTTGATACCTTACATTATCCCCATTACTAATCCTTTGTGTACCTTGGTGTTCCTAACTGTCCACCGATTTTTGATTGATCCCCGGTATGTTAATACATACAAGGCAGTAGTGGAAACTCCATACAGTTGATCTTTTGCACCCGCTTCAAGATATGATGACTAATCAAAGAATCTCAATCTTGGGGTAAACAGTTTACGCTGCTTATGTTTACTTTAATTTCATTCTTGTACATAGGGAATGAGATTTTCTCTTCTTACTGCAAATTTATAAGCTGTTTTGTTTCACTCATATAACTATCTGGTTTAACTCATCGATGAATAAAAAAATATCTATTCAATACATTCAACCTCTTTTCTTTATTTATTTCTAGGAAAGAGGTAAAAGTTCATGTTCCAACGAATCACACGTAGAGATATTGATAACACACATAGAGTTAATGGTATTTCATAACTAATAGATTGAGCAGCAGCTCGTAGACCACCTGAAAAAGAATATTTATTATTCGATCCATATCCTGACATAAGAAGCCCAATAGGGGCGATACTTGAAATGGCGATCCATAAAAAAACACCTATACTGAGATCACCTAAAACAAGGCGGTATCCAAAAGGAATTACTAAATAACTTAGTAGAATTGATATGACCGCTATAGACGGTCCGACACTAAACAAACGAATATCTCCTCTAGATGGGAGTAGGTCCTCCTTAAAAAGTAATTTAGTCCCATCTGCTAGAGCTTGAAGAATTCCCAACGGACCAGCATATTCAGGCCCAATACGTTGTTGTATCGTTGCAGATATTTCTCTTTCTAACCACACAATTACTAGTACCCCTATTATGATTCCAAATATAAGGGTAAAAATGGATACAAACATCCATATGAGTCCATAGATTTCTTTTATGGATTCCGATGTAGAAAAAGAATTGATAGCTTGTACTTCTGTCGTATCAATTATCATTTCAACGATCAACTTCTCCCATAATGATATCTATACTACCTAGTATCGTCATGATATCAGCCAATTTCATTCTTTTAACTAGCTGAGGAAGAATTTGCAAATTGATGAAACCGGGTGGACGAATTTTCCATCTCCAGGGGAAAATGCTATTATCCCCTATCAAATAAATTCCTAATTCTCCTTTTGGGGCTTCTACTCTGACATAAAGTTCTTGTTTCGACAATTCAAAATTGGGTGAAGGTTTTTTACTAATAAATCTATATTCAAAATCATTCCATTCGGAATTTTTTGCTCTATCAAAGCGTCGGACTTCTAAATTCTCATAGGGACCTCCAGGAATTCCTTCTAGAGCCTGTTGAATAATTTTTATAGATTCCCCCATTTCACCTATTCGTACTAAATAACGAGCTAATGAATCTCCTTCTTTTTGCCATTGGACTTCCCAATCGAATTCATTGTAACACTCATAATGATCAACCTTACGAAGATCCCATTGGATTCCAGAAGCTCGTAACATTGGTCCTGATAAACCCCAATTTATTGCTTCCTCTCCACCAATAATGCCCACTCTTTCAACTCGTTCCAAAAAAATGGGATTCCGTGTAATAAGTTTTTGATATTCAACAACTCCTGTTAAAGAATAATCGCAGAAATCCAAACATTTATCTATCCAGCCATGAGGTAGATCAGCAGCTACTCCTCCGATGCGGAAATAATTATGCATCATTCGCATACCTGTGGCGGCTTCGAATAGGTCATATAACAATTCTCTCTCTCTGAAAATATAGAAAAAAGGAGTCTGTGCACCGATATCTGCCATAAAAGGTCCAAGCCATAACAAATGAGAAGCTATACGGCTCAGCTCCAGCATAATTACTCTGATATAACTGGCTCTCTGAGGTACTTGAACATTTTCCAATTGTTCTGGTGCATTTACCGTTATTGCCTCTGTGAACATAGTAGCTAAATAATCCCAACGTGTTACATAAGGAAGATATTGTATAATTGTTCGGTTTTCTGCTATTTTTTCCATTCCTCTGTGTAAATATCCCAATATGGGTTCGCAATCAATAACATCTTCACCATCGAGAGTAACGATCAGTCGAAGAACACCATGCATTGATGGGTGGTGAGGGCCCATATTGACTATCATGAGATCTTTTCTTGTAGCCGGTATAGTCATATTTTTTCTTCCTTAATTCATTATTCCACGAATTCCTCAAAACGAGGTTCATCAAAATGAAAAATCTAATAAAATAACTATTAAAAAAAAATTCAAACGATTAAATTAACGAGTTTTTGGTTCCCGAATATCCAACTGATCCATTAATTTCTTATAACGGACTCTATTTTTCTTTGACAAATAAGCCAGGAGTCGTTGACGTTTTCCCAGAATTATTCGTAGACCTCTTTGGGATAAAAAATCTCTTTTGTGCAATTCCAAATGGGAAGTAAGTCTACGTATCTTACTGGTGAAACTTAATACTTGAAATTCAACAGAACCCTTGTTTTCTTCTTTTTCTTCTTGTGAAATAACTGAGATGAATGAATTTTTGATCATAAAAAAATTTTTCTATCTTTTTTTCTTTCCCATGGATTTATTTTACTTTACCGAATCGATCAGGAAAAATAAAAATAATAATCTTTATGCCAGTTATTTTAATCTAGTACACACAAAAATTTGGATTTTTTCCTATTTTTTTCTATTCTTCTATCCAAATCAAATTGAAAATTTGATTTGGATAGAATAGAAAAGAAAGAGAAAATACATTTCTACATTCATGGAAGAGAATGATTTCTTTGTACCTAAAAGGATTCTGCCGATTTCGTCCTAGATCCAATTGAGTTGATACGCCATTAAATCCGTGTCATGTACCAGAATGTAATACAGCGTATATGTATATCTTTCGGCTTTCATCTACCGAAAAATATCACAGATATATAGGAAATATACTATTAACAAATTCTGAATCGTGGATACATATATATCCTTGACATACTGAAACGACTGCCATTATTGGTATTAAACCAATAGCGATTCATACAAGCTAAATCTTCTAATCGGTAATTGGGCCAAAGAAACAATTTGCATTTAATGAATTTATTTGTATCTGTATTAGTATTAAAATGCTTGTCCTCATTCAAAAATTTTCCAGAGTTTCTTATGTTGCTTTCATTGCAAAATACTAGATTTCTATCCACAAAATTCCAATTACGAGAATTAAAACAAATTAGAATTCTCAATTCTCTACGACGTCTAGGAGATAGAATATTTTCAGGAACAAAGAAATCATAATTACTTTTGTCTCCATTCACAAGCATATTGCCGTGTCTTGCAACGGATTTATCAAAATTATTCTTATCAACATATCTTTTTTTTATACATTTTCTCTTAGTTTGGTGCTTAATTTTATCGATCAATGAAATACCTAGGGTTTGATATATAATAAATTTTCCATCCCTTTTTATAGATAAACGAATCGGTTCGACAATCAATATTCCTTTTTTTATCAATTCTGTAAGAGCTGGATCTTTATGAATTAGCATTCCATTCATATTTATCTCTCCTCTTCGAATCGAGGATATAGCAATTTTACTTGGATTTATCGGTCTAAGTAGGTGACAATATACCTTGATATTATCGATCATTCTTTGATTCAAGGAGTCATCCCATCTTAATTGAAAAAGGAAATATTTTTTCAGGAAGAAATTTAGTTCTGTTTCCTTCTTTTTCTTGGATTGTTTTTTCTTTTTACCTTTTTTAATGTCTGATCTCGCGTAATTGTCTTCAACATTTTTTTTTTTATTTTGATTTATGTTGATGCTTTTATTTTGACTAATATTTTCATAGAAATAAAAATTAAAAAGAAGAAACTTGATTGGTATGATCCACGGTTTAATCCTATATGCATCAAAGAGTGGCACAAATTCTGGGAGGAAGCAGGGTTCTAGATTTGATATGGTACGATAAACCTTTTCTTGATTCATTCCCATCCAATCAAAAAAAACACTTTTTTGATTGGATGGTTTAATTCCTTGATGAATTGTCTTAGAAAAAATATCCTTTTTTTTCAATTTTTTGATAATTTTGTTTTCAGTCTTAGTATTTTTCTCAATTTTGGTGCTGATATGCGTATTGGTCCAGGTCTCAATGTCGATATTTTCTCTAAGACAAATATGGAGAATTCTACAATCAAAATATTTTCTATCCAGATTTTTATGTGTAGCAATAATATATTCCTTTTCTAGATAATTTCTAATAGGTATACTTACCAATACATAAAATGATTCGGGTTTCAGTGTATTGAAATTGTATGGAATTTCTTGGTCTCCTTTTACTTGTAATGTTGATTCATAAATATATGAGTCCTTCCTATTCCCATAATTCATATATTTATGTGATAAAAGATAATATCTGTAGTGTTTTTTAAATTTTTCTTTTTGACTCGTCAATGAATCCACTGCCATCGCATAGTAATTTTGCTTCATGTAATGAATTAATTGGTCTTTTTCTTTTTTATGTGAATCAAATTTAATTGAGTTTTTATTTTGAATCATAGAACGTTGGTTGATTCTATTTCGCCATTTTTGAGGTACTAATCGAGACCATTTTGTCTGAGATAAATTGTATTGATAATGGCCCTTTAACCAGTTTTCCCATTCATTTTTTCCAGACTTATAAATTTTCTTTTGCTTTGATTTGGAATCAAATATTCCTCGTGTCATACAATAATCCTTGATTTTATCCTTAATAAAAGAATGGGTTCTGGTATATTGAAGTACAGATCTCAAGTGATACTTGTTAAGTAATTGGGTTTGTGATAATTTGTAAAATACATATGCTTGGGACAAGGAGGAATTATTATAATAATAATAAATATTTGAATAATAATAAATATTTGAATTATTATTACTGATATTAGTATTAGAAAACGATTTTTTTATAGTCGAAATAAAGTTCATTGTATTTTGATCTGTTTCATCAATTCCTTCTCGATTTGTTTCATCGTTGTAAATCGATTTTGTGATAATTTTTTTTATTGATTCAAGGAAAAGTTGTGCATTGATCCTAAAAATAGTAATCATACGTAGAAAGATATCTATGTATATTTTTTCAATGAATGATTTCATAAAATAATTTAATTTACGTATAAATCGGATCTTTTTTCTTTTAAATATCTGCAAAATATGTTTCTGTGATTCCGATTTTTTATCATCACAAGTTAGAACTATTTTTTTCTTGTCTTTTGTAATTCGTTCTAGTTCTATTTGATTCCTGATTGTGACTGTCCTATCAGCAAGATCCTTTATTTTTTTTTCTATGAGTGAGTAATTTGCCCAATTCATGGATCGAATTCGAATGGTTGATTCGCGAATAATCTTATTATTTATTTTAGAATCTCTTACATTTTCACTCGGTTTATATACTTTTACCTTCCTCAATTCAAATAAGAAAATGGGGTTTACTTTTTCAAGTTCCTTCATTTTTTGTTTTATAACTAGAACCATTTTGATAACCCATCTTTTTTTTTCTTTAAAAACTTTTAGAACTTTGACTTTTCTAATTTTTTTTTTGAGTTCTTTATAAATAGGTTTAAAAAAAGAAGGTCGTTTTCGGGGAGAACCAAAAGGAACTTCTGCTTCCATTCCCAAAATTGTTAAAAAACAAAAATCTTCTTTTTTTCCTTTTTTTTTCATTGGATCTCTATGATGAGATCGTATTTTAGATCTTCGCCAAGGTTTAAGAAAGAAAGGAAATAGAATCTTTATCTGAATACCGTCTGTTAACCAATTTTTGGGAAATTCTGTTTCCGATAATTGAACACCATTATAGGTGCATTTAACATGTATTTCTCTATCCCATTCCTTCAAATCCTCATACCACTCGGGCGATTGGAATAATAAAATACGGACAATATTTTTAGCTATTATCAATGAAGGCAATACAATGTATTTTCTAAGAAAAGATTGGGTTACTAACATTGAACTTCTTATTACTTGAGCAAATATAACGTTATCCCAAGTTTCTGAAATTGCTATCCGTTCATTTTCCTCTTTTTTTTTCTCCTCGTTTTTTTTTTTCTTTTCTTTTGTCTCTTCCTCCTCAAAATTTCCAATTTTCAATTCCGGTTCTCTCTCGACCGAATTCCTAAAAATGAGATTCATCATTTCAGAGATATCAAAAGAAGAAAAAAAAAAATTTTTGTCTATTCGATCCCAAAAAAGCGGGGAATGCGCATTTGCTTGAAACATTTGCCAAGTAACTGTTTTACGTCTTTGAGTACGCATGGATCCTTTTATTATATCCCTACGAAAATCCGATTGTTGCGGGTAGCGTATCAAAGCCACCTCTTCTGTTTGATCACTATCAATATTATTATACTTATTAGTAATAGAATTGGTATTATTCTCATTATCAGTATAAATTATCACACGTTTGGCTTTTCTTGAACGAATTTCATTATCTTCCGTCGATTTTTCCTCATTTTCTTCCTCCTGTTCTGGAAGAGCACTGGCCATTTTCATTTTATATGACCATCGAGAAACCTTTTTACTGATTTCTTCTATTCCAATAGATTCATTTCTAGTTGTTTGATCATTTGGATCAATTGTAATTATATCGAATACAAATTTCAAAGATTTTGCTTGACTTTCTGAATCAATTTTTCTTTGTTCTGCCAATAAAGAACAGTTTTTCAAAGAAAAATTGGGTGTGAATTCAAAAGAAAATGAAGTTAAGGAATTACCAATATAATTCAAAAATGATTTACCACCACCAAGTGAATTCTTTTGATGTTCAAATTCTCGGAAATTATTAGGAAGTAGCTCATGGATCTTATTTATCCAAAGACTTTTTATGGAATCTTCCATATAAGGGATAAAATCATTCATGATTGTACGTAAATCAAATTTTTTTATTGCTCCACGGCATGGTCCGCTCAATAAAGGATCATATGTTTTGGTCAAGCATTCTTCTTCATTCTCA